ATACCAATCCTTGGCAGGAAACGGATCGGAGAGTTATCATGTGGGATTATGGAATATCCATCTTGACAAGAAATTATCTAGATGTTAATATGTCTATGACAAGGGCTATAGCTCAGTTAGGTAGAGCACCTCGTTTACACGCGCGCCAATGCTTTTTCAGAGGAGTCCATCATGCAATCAACAGAATTGATCTTATTGAGAAATCGATGTCTTACTCCATGGATTCGAGGGAACAAGAGAACAATAGCCTGACAAATATTTTGTTCGGTCCGATTCAGGTGCCAATTCAGGTACCAAATAGAACCCATCATTGGTTTGATCATTGATAAGGTGAATACCCAGTCCCTTCAATGCTAGGCATAATGAGGATAAGGACCTCAAAATAACCTCTTTTCGTCCTATGAACTTTAAGGTGTATGAAGTATCATATTTGACTCTTGGGGCGGATTGATAGAGACTCCATTTAACTTAGGTTGATCTAGGCCGGAGGCAGACCTACGTCAGGGTAACCCTTCTTTGAAACACTTTGGTATTGCTCCCGGATCAGAATTCAAATAATGAATCCGAGCGCATGGAGCCATCTCGTTATCTTCCTGTCAAGAAAAAATATGGTGGACTAGCCGATCTTTTTATCAGTTAATGAAAGAGCCCAATGCAAAAAAAAACGCATGTTGGGTCTTTGAAACAGTTCGAATCATTTCGATAATAATAAGTTTGATCTGTTTTACCGAGAAGGTCTACGGTTCGAGTCCGTATAGCCCTATACATTTTTTTATTCATTTCCTAATTAGTGCGTGTGACCGGCCGGTTGATTGTTCCATAGAAATGGAATCATTCCCACAGGATTACGGAGATCCCTCGGGGCTTGAAAACAATAATTTATTCCAATGGATCCAATCGGATCGGTATTTTCAAATCTCGGATAAACAAACCCATTCTTCTTCATTAATCTTCGTCTGTGAATGACATACGGCCTTTTTCCTCTTTTATTTGTCCATGATCCAAGATTTAGTGATACGCCTTTGCTTTGGTATACCCAAGTCAATTTATGAAGTCAAAATCATAACATGAGCCTGGCTCAAGAAAAACTCCAACCTGACCCAACCAAATCAAATCCAAATTCAATCTAATAGTAAGTCACATTATCTAGAACCTATTCTTGTTCTTGTATTTGTAGAAAAGCCAGAGTTTCAAAAACGAAGCTCTTTGGTAAGTTTTATTGTACAATAGGCTTTTCTTCGTATAACCGGCTTAGCAAAGCAAGTAGTCATTTTTCTGTACAATACTTAATAACTTATTTAAGTTATTTTTTTTTATTCCAATCTACCCAATCCAATTTGTTCATCATTCCAATTCTACCAATGCAGACTTTATCTAAAAAGATTAGGGCCCATTTGAACTTGGATGAGTTAGGAATCCCCCGACGTATCGCCTTTTGGCAGAACAACAATCCCAATTCATTGTTTTAGAGACAATGAATTGGTCCTAAATGTATCAACGCACCCTCTTCTATTTCTATGAGTTGGTTTTGGGATGGGGAGATTTTGTCTATCGAATCGTTCGACAACGCATGATTCCATTCGAAGTATCTTCTGTAAATCATTTACGATTCAGCCGACTCTACCATTAAACTATGCCCCATTTTGTAGGTTTGCTTCAAAAGAAACGTTTTTTGTTGTCACGAAACCTAACTCGTTGGTTGGTCCTGCTAGGTGTTATTATTACATTAAATAAATAAGTATTTCGAGTCATTCCAAATCACGATCTTTAGTCCTAGAAATGGGTCTGAAATGATTCTTTCAAGACTTCTAACTCGGGGGTAAAGCCGAGGGCCGGGGTAGTACAGGTCCAAAGTTTCCTAATTTGGGTATAGGAACCCATGAGTTTTTATATGTAAGGGTTCCTCACAATTCAATGGATTGAATCAAATCAATTAAGTATAAATCTGGGACAGGGAGAGAGAATCGAATCGGTCGATGCATTCCGTTTTCGTATCCGTATCAAATCAATAGAAACAATAATCCTCTATCCGGATCTTAATGAAAAGAATACACCAACACAGCCACGTAGAATATACCATAAATCCCGAGATGGAAACTCCTAGAAATTCTATTACATCTGACTACTGACTATATTCTAAATCACTAAGAAAAAAAAAAAAAGAGAGAGAGAGAAAAAATGGGCCAGACCTCCTCTTTGGCTCTATTATATTAATAGAATATTGAAATTATTTATGTTTAATATTTCATTTAATCTTATTTGAATAATATTGTTTGAATATTATTTCAATTTCAATTCATATTATTTAAAATATTCTTTAAAAAAAATTCCTTAATTCCTTTTTTTGTTGATAGAAAACCCGAGGCAAGGTAGGAGAGAGTTTGATTTGTATAATAGCATTATATGTCTACACCATATCTAAATAGAATCGAAGTAAGTGTAAGTGGGATTCCGTTGGATGAATCTTGAGACGATACATGACCCACAACAAGTAAACAAA